TTCATCTAATGAATTCTACAACCCTTGGGTTTATACCAACAACGAAAAAGGGAAAAATTTCAATAAGGAGTTTATAAATCGAATTGACACTCTAGACAAAGAATATATTTCTTTGAATATACTCGAAACAAGGACTCGATTGTGTAATAATGATTATACAAAAGAATACTTATCCAAAAGGTATGATCCTTTCTTGAACGGATCCTATCGGAGAATCATCTACAAAAGCCTTTTACATTCCATCCTAAAAAAAAATTTGACAGAAAATTTAATAGAGAAATTTGGGATAAATCGTATTCATGGTATCCTTCTTCCAAATACTGATTACCAAGAAATTGAACAAAAATTAAATAGATTTGATAAAAAACTATTATCAACAGAAATTCTTGATTTCTTAACTTTCATCAATAAATTTCTTAGAGAAGAATCAGGATCAAATCTAAGTTGGAAGAGTCTTTCCTTATTTTCAGAAGGAAGAATATATTCAAAAAAGGGAACAAAATTTTTTAAATATTTATTACCTAAAATTGTAACTGATGCTAATGGTCAAAAAATTAACACAAAATCGATTAAAATAAAAGAAATAAGAAAAAAAGTCCCTCAATGGTCATACAAATTAATCACCGATTTGGAACAACACTCAGGAGAATATCAAGAAGATATACCAGTCGATCATGAAATTCGTTCAAGAAAAGCCAAACGTGTAATAATTTTTACGTCTAATAAGGAAAATACTGATAAGGATCCTAATCCGCCCGATCAACTAGATGAAATGTCTTTGATGCGCTATTCACAACAATCCGATTTTCGGCGAGGTATAATCAAAGGTTCTATGCGAGCTCAGAGACGTAAAATAGTTATTTGGGAATTGTTTCAAGCAAATGTGCACTCGCCTCTTTTTTTGGACAGAATAAAAAAATCCCCTCTTTTTTCTTTTGATATCTCCGAGTTTTTTAAAATAATTTTGCGAAATTGGGTGAGGAAGGGGGAAGCATTCAAAATTGTAGACTATACAGAAGAGCAAACAAAAAGAGACGAAAAAAAAGAGAAGAACAAAAGAAAGGAGAAAGCGCGAATAGACATAGCAGAGGCCTGGGATACCACTCCAGGCGCGCAAGTAATAAGAGGTTTCCTATTAGTAACTCAATCTATATTTAGAAAATATATTCTATTACCTTCATTCATAATTGCAAAAAATATTGGACGTATATTCCTATTGCAACTTCCTGAATGGTCTGAGGATTTACAGGAATGGAATAACGAGATGCATGTTAAATGTACCTATAATGGTGTTCCGTTATCCGAAACAGAATTTCCGAAAAATTGGCAGACAGACGGTATTCAGATAAAAATATTATTTCCTTTCTGTATGAAACCTTGGCACAAATCGAAACTACGATCCTCTCAAAAAGATCTAATGAAAAAGAAAAAAGAAAACGATGATTTTTGTTTTTTAACAGTTTGGGGAATGGAAGCTGAAGTTCCTTTTGGTTCGCCCCGAAAACGACCTTCCTTTTTTAAACCCATTTTAAAGGACCTCGAAAGAAAAATTGGAAAATTTAAAAAGAAATATTTTCAAGTTCTAATAGTTTTTAAAGGAAAAACAAAATTACTTCGAAAAGTCTCAAAAGAAACAAAAAAACGCATTATGAAAAGTGTTATTTTTATAAAAAGAATAATAAAAGAACTTTCAAAAGTAAATCCAATTCTATTATTTCGATTAAAAGAAGTATATGAATCGAGTGAAATTAACGAAAAAAAAGATTCTATAATCAGCAATCAGATAATTCACGAAGCATTTAGTCAAATTGCATCTCCGAGTTCGACAAATTCTTCATTGACAGAAAAAAAAATGAAGGATCTGACTGATCGAACAAGTACAATTCGAAATCAAATAGAAAGAATCACAAAAGAGACAAAAAAAATAACTCCAAAAATAAATAATATTAGTCCTAACAAAACAAGTTATAATGCTAAAAGATTCGAAAAATGGCAAATATTAAAAAAAAGAAATGCTCGATTAATTTCGAAATTACCCCTTTTTTTGAAATTTTTCATTGAAAGAATATACACAGAAATGTTTTTATCTATCATTAATATTCTCAAAATGAATACAGAATGTTTTCTTGAATCAACAAAAAAAATTATTGATAAATCCATTTACAATAACGAAAGAAAACAAGAAATAATTAATAAAAAAAAGAAAAATCCAATTACCTTTATTTCGACTATAAAAAAGTCACTTGATAATATTCGTAATAGTAACAAAAATTCACCTGTTTTTTATGACTTATCCCACATGTCACAAGCCTATGTATTTTACAAATTATCACAAATCCAAGTCAGTAACTCGTATAAATTGAGCTCTGTTATTCAATCTAAAGGAATACCTTTTTTTGTTAAGCCTGAAATAAAAGATTCTTTTGAACCACAAGGAATGGTTCATTCGAAATTAGGAGATAAGAAACTTCCGAGTTATGAAATGAATCAATGGAAAAACTGGTTAAGAGCACATTATCAATACGATTTATCTCAGATCAGATGGTCTAGATTAATACCAGAAAAGTGGCGAAATACAGTTCATCAGCGTCGTATAGCTAAAAAATCAAATTTTAGTAAAAGGCATTCATATGAAAAAGATCAATTAATTGGTTCCAAAAAACAAAAACAATTTGAAGTATATTCATTATCTAATCAAAAAGATAATTTTCAAAAATACTATAGATATGATCTTTTATCATATAAATTTCTTACTTATGAAAAGAAAACGGAATGCCTTTCTCCGTTTCAAGGACATAAGAACCAAGAGCTTTCTTATAACACACATAAAGAAAGCCTTTTTGATATGCTGAGAAACATTCCTTATCTAGGAAAGGTCAATATTCTATATATCGAAAAAACGGCCAATAGAAAATATTTTGATTGGAAAATTATCAATTTTGATCTTAGACAAAAAGTCGATATTGAGGCCTGGATCAGGATCGATACCAATAGGAATCAAAATACTAAAATTGGTACTAATAATTATGAAATAATTGATAAAAAAGATCTTTTTTATCTTATGATTCCAGAAATCAATCTATCAAACTCTGACAAAGTTTTTTTTGATTGGATGGGAATGAATGAAAAAATGCTAAAGCGTCACCTAGCGAATCTGGAACTTTGGTTCTTCCCAGAACTTGTATTACTTTATAATGCATATAAAACGAAACCTTGGTTTATACCAAGAAAATTACTTCTTTTTAATTGGAATAGAAATGAAAATAAAAATACTAGTGAAAATAAAAAGATCAATGAAAAGCAAAAAGGAAGTTTTTTGATACCATCGAATAAAAAGCATCGAAATCAAGAAGAAAAAGAATCCACAAGTCGAGGAGATCTTGGATCTGTTCTCTCACAACAAAAAGATCTTGAAGAAAATTATGCAAGATCAGACATGAAAAAAGCGCAAAAGAAAAAACAATACAAAAGCAGCACGGAAGCAGAACTAGATTCCTTCCTGAAACGTTTTTTGGTTTTTCAATTGAGATGGAACGATACGTTGAATCAAAGAATTATTAATAATATCAAGGTCTATTGTCTCCTGCTTAGACTAATAGATCCAAGAAAAATTACTATCTCTTCGATTCAAACGAGAGCATTTTGTTTGGATATAATGCTGATTCAGAAGAATTTAACTCTTACAGAATTGATCAAAAAGGGAGTCTTGATTATAGAACCCATTCGTCTGTCTGGAAAAAATGATGGCCAATTTATTACGTATCAAACCATAGGTATTTCGTTGGTTCATAAGAGTAAACACCAAACTAATCAAAAATACGAAGAACAAAGATATCTTTTTAAGAATAATTTTGATGAAACTATTTCAGCACATCAAAGAATAACTATAAATAGAGACAAAAATCATTTTGATTTGCTTGTTCCTGAAAATATTTTATCGTTTAGACGTCGTAGAAAATTGAGAATTCTAAATTGTTTCAATTCAAAGAATCGAAATGGTGGAGATAGAAATCCAGTATTTTGGAATGGAAAGAACGTAAAAAACAGTAGCCAAGTTTCGTATGACAGTAAGCACCTTGATAGAGAGAAAAATAAATTAATGAAATTAAAGCTCTTTCTTTGGCCTAATTATCGATTAGAGGATTTAGCTTGTCTGAATCGTTATTGGTTTGATACCAATAATGGCAGTTGTTTCAGTATGTTAAGGATACAGATGTATCCACGATTGAGAATTCGTGGATAATACCCTATATATATATATATACCTATACCTATACCCTATATATATATAATAGGGTATATGAAAATAAGCAAAGACACAGAGCACATGCCTTGTCTCACATTTCATTCTAATATCCAATATTAATATCCAATATGAAATGAATAATGGCTCAAGTACATCTCGAAATGAATCAACAAAACCTTCTTCGTTTTAAGTCTAAATTCTTTGATGGGAAAATGTACCAATCCTTTTCTATACCTATCTAACTCCAATTTCAAATTGAATTGATTGATTTGAATTCAGAAAATTGGGAGTTCCTAAATAAATTGGGATTAGATTATTGTATATATCACATTCAAATTAGTGGCATTATTATTACTGATCGGTAAAATCCATATCTGTAAAAAGGGAAAGGGGGTTTTTTATGGTAAAAAAGTCATTCATTTCGGTTATTTCTCAAAAAGAAAATGAAGAAAACAGGGGGTCTGTTGAATTTCAAGTATTCAGTTTCACGACTAAGATAAGGAGACTTACTTCACATTTGGAATTGCACAAAAAAGACTCTTCATCTCAGAGAGGTTTGCGGAAAATTTTGGGAAAACGTCAACGGCTGCTGGCCTATTTGTTAAAAAAAAATAGAGAACGCTATAAAGAATTAATTGGCGAGTTGAATATTCGAGAGATAAAAAGTCGTTAATTTGAAGCGTAATACCATTTGAGCTTAGTCGTTTAAATTTTGATGAACTTCTTTTTACTTTCAGCAATGCATGGGAAGAATGACTCGGGAAAAAACTTATGATTGCACCAACTACAAGACAAGACCTCATGATAGTCAATATGGGCCCTCACCACCCATCAATGCATGGTGTTCTTCGACTGATCGTTACTCTCGATGGTGAAGATGTTATTGAATGTGAACCAATATTGGGTTATTTACATAGAGGGATGGAGAAAATTGCGGAAAATCGAACAATTATACAATATTTACCTTATGTAACACGTTGGGATTATTTAGCTACTATGTTCACAGAAGCAATAACCGTAAATGGACCCGAACAGCTAGGCAATATTCAAGTACCTAAAAGGGCTAGCTATATCAGAGCGATTATGTTGGAATTAAGTCGGATCGCTTCCCATTTATTATGGCTTGGACCTTTTATGGCGGATATTGGGGCACAGACCCCTTTCTTCTATATTTTTCGAGAACGAGAATTGATCTATGACCTATTCGAAGCTGCTACCGGTATGCGCATGATGCATAACTATTTTCGTATCGGAGGAGTAGCTACTGATCTACCTCATGGCTGGATAGATAAATGTTTGGATTTTTGCGATTATTTTTTAACCGGGGTTTCTGAATATGAAAAGCTGATTACACGGAATCCTATTTTTTTAGAACGAGTTGAAGGCGTAGGCATTATTGGCGCAGAAGAAGCACTAAATTGGGGTTTATCAGGACCAATGCTACGGGCTTCCGGAATACAATGGGATCTTCGTAAAGTCGATCGTTATGAGTGTTACAACGAATTTGATTGGGAGATTCAATGGCAAAAGGAAGGGGATTCATTAGCTCGGTATTTAGTACGAATCAGTGAAATGAAAGAATCCATAAAAATTATCCAACAGGCTCTAGAAGGAATTCCAGGAGGACCCTATGAGAATTTAGAAATCCGACGCTTTGATAGACTAAAAGATCCTGAATGGAATGATTTTGACTATCGATTTATTAGTAAAAAACCTTCTCCAACTTTTGAATTGTCCAAGCAAGAACTTTATGTAAGAGTCGAAGCACCAAAAGGAGAATTGGGAATTTTTCTGATAGGAGATCAGAGTGTTTTTCCTTGGAGATGGAAAATTCGACCACCGGGTTTTATCAACTTGCAAATTCTTCCTCAGTTAGTTAAAAGAATGAAATTGGCTGATATTATGACGATACTAGGTAGCATAGATATCATTATGGGAGAAGTTGATCGTTGAAATGATAATTGATACAACAGAAATACAAGCTATCAATTCTTTTTCCAGATTGGAATCCTTAAAAGAAATCTACGGGATCATATGGATGTTTGTCCCTATTTTCACTCTTGTATTAGGAATCACACTAGGTGTACTAGTAATTGTTTGGTTAGAAAGAGAAATATCTGCAGGGATACAACAACGTATTGGACCCGAATATGCCGGGCCTTTGGGAATTCTTCAAGCTCTAGCAGACGGTACAAAACTACTTTTCAAAGAGAATCTTCTTCCATCTAGAGGAGATACTCGTTTATTCAGTATCGGGCCATCCATAGCAGTCATATCCATTTTACTAAGTTATTCAGTAATTCCTTTTAGCTATCGCCTTATTCTAGCCGATCTTAGTATTGGTGTTTTTTTATGGATTGCTGTTTCAAGTCTTGCTCCCATTGGACTTCTTATGTCAGGATATGGATCAAATAATAAATATTCCTTTTTAGGTGGATTAAGGGCTGCTGCTCAATCAATTAGTTATGAAATACCATTAACTCTATGTGTATTATCAATATCTCTACGTGTGATTCGGTAAGACATAAAACTTCCCCTATTTCTTTTCTTTCTAGCAAGAAAGTTAAAGGCGTTGAATATCTATTTTTTAATTTTGTATTCATCATTTTGTATTCATCATTGGGGTTGATGAACTAAACCGGATAGTTATATGAGTGAAATAAAACGGCTGAAAAATTTGCTGTTAAAAGAATTCAATCTCATTTCGTATGTACAAGAATTAAGTCAAAGTAAATAAATATAAGCAATCAAGACTGTCTACCCCAAGATTGGTTGATTAGTCATCACGGCTTGAAGCGGGTTCAAAAGATCAACTATAATGGGGTTTTTACTATCTATTACATAGATGGATTACCCTCATGGGAGATTCAAAAAAATAAGTGGATGGTTAGGAAGACCAAGATACACAAAGGATTAGTAATGGAGATTCTGTAAATTATCCAACAGGATATTTCTTTATAGAAAAGTAATTTGAATTGGGGCTTTAAGTTGGTAGAAATTATTAAGAAGTACTCCCCGTGATTTCGATCCAGAGTATGTTCCTATCCACCGATTAAATAAATAACTATCAAGAACGAAGAAATCTTTTACTTTGGCTAATATCCCCTTTTTCTGAGAAAGGAGAGTAGGAACGAAATAAAAAAAAAAGACTAGAATTGCAAAAAGAGATATTTTTTTATTCATAACTATTTCTATTTTATTTAGAGAAATAAAATTCTTGTTATATAATGCAATGTCTAATTCTTTTTCGTAAT